GCTCGTTGGTTACCCCTTTTTTACTTACCCCACTCGCTCGCCGTCCTCCTTAGGAATCAAGTAAGTGCTTTCATCCGTTGAAGCATTTTTCCTATCCGCCGAAGCAGAGGACTTTGCTTTTTCTGTTTTTGAAAAGCTCTTAATCGGGCTTACGCCCCCTTGCATTTGCTTTCTTTCGCGAACGAATCCATCTTCAACTATGTGAATGTCACTATCAGATCGTGATTGGGATCGTAACGACGAGCGGGACAACTATGCCCTGTATCAACGTTCAGTGTTCGCCACACCCGAAACAAGCAGCTTCACGTGCCCGCTCATGCACGAGGGATGAAACATTTGTTATAGATGTTTGATTTTCGATTCAACATCTGCATGGACCCGGGCAATTGATCACCAAATGCAGTTCCGTATCACGTGAAACTCATTGATATGATGTGGTCATTTTCAACTAAAATGGCTGAGATATGCAATCTGGACATCCAGATATGCTGGATTTCCCATATTGTGGCAGTCGGGAAAAAGAAGGGAGGTTGGTATAGAGCAAAGACATGGCTTTGGAGCGCGCTTAAAGCTCCAAAGAAGGCAAGGGTCGCACGTGGAAGTGGAAAAAGTACGCAATTAACCAAGCTCAAGCTTACCGCCCCGCAAACGCAATTAACATAGCACCTCCCGTCCTACCAATCTTCCGTTTATGGTTGATCTTAGGGCTGGGGTAGCTGGGAACACTAAAAAAAGTAAGGCAGTGCTCCCTACCCCGGTTGAAGTGCTCACTCCGGACAGAGATGCCCACCGCTAAATATCTTCCAAGTAAGACAAGTCAAAGCACCTCAGAAAGGCGGAAAAAGTCAAGAACGTGGGTGGATCTGGTGGATCACACCCGTATTGAATGTTAATGTGGACATGTCAGAAAGGGCGTACCAGCAGCAAACAGCCCAACGGATCAGAGAGGGAAGAGGGTCGATGTAATTGAGCTCCGCCTAACATAAACAGATATAGCAGTCGGGCCTCTTTCCTTTTCTCGTACTGTCACTCATTTCTCATGATATCCAACAGACTTGGCATAAACTACCTAATTTCACTTTTCATCAATCAATTGATTCATTTCAGATAGACCTGATCCACCTAAGTCAAGTAGAAACCTAACTTGAACCTGACGCGCTACCTTCTTGTACATTCTCATACTGACTTCCGACATAACCTGAACTTCGTCCATCCTCCTTCCCCTGTACTGTACCTACATTCTCATTCTACTGCAAACAAGTGGGGATCAAAGTCATACCAAGCATGAAGATAATACGGGATCAAAGAAGAAAGAAGGTTTAGCCGGCCACACCAACGCCTATTATAGCTAGAGCCACTTTTGGGCATAATGCTGCAGATACGGTTTTTCTATCTCTTCACAGTCTAATGAGCGAGCCGGTCATCCTTCTGCCGCGTTATGACTCCTATTTACAACAAGGTTTGTCGCGTGAACTGACTCCTATAGTCAAGGTTTTTATGCCTGGCCTAAGCTTAAGCTGATTTGGCATAATATGCTATATAAGGTAAAGACCGAACAGGCAACCTGAAGGGTTGAACTAGAAGATGAGGGTCTGAAAGAGTGCTTGAATCAGTCTTGCTTGGTTAATTGCGTTTGGAGGAAATCACTCGTATCGGGGGAGTAAGAGGCTCTGCAAGAGTTGATGAGCTGAGCTTTTGTAGGTTAGCACCGCTTTCATTTCATTCTTCGAAATCCCCCTACTCTTCTCTGAAGCCAGTCGAGAGAATATCCTTTTCTAGAGCGAGTGAGTGGTAGAAAACGGTTTTCAAGATTGAGAGAATTTCTTTCTCTGTCTTACCTCCCTAAGCAGACCAAGCTTCCTTAGCGTACTGAGCCTACCTATGAGAACAGAGCCTAGCTACAATGGTCTTCATTCTCCGGGATCCGGTTGTCCATCTACGAATTAGTGATCCAACTGGGCATCTTACGTATGAATTCGTGCTCCAAGTATGGGCTCTTGCCCTGTCTCCATAAAGGAAGAAGACGCCAAGACTAAGAGCTTGCTGTCAGCTTCTAGTCTCTATTCCTATCCGAGTCCCTCTTTCAGGGATAACCTACCTCTTTCATGGTACCCACCTCCAAACAACTCCTAATTCCCCTAAGTAAATCTGTCAATCTTGAGACAATTCTCGCCTAACTCAGTGTACTTTTGAGCCTTTCAAAAAGGGAATTCGCCCGAGAGCACCTTCTACTGCATCCAGTACTGGATAGGATGACACCCAACATACCAGAAGGATCCCGGATGATCTGATTCAATTCAATTGGCTTAGATTCAATAGGAGTTGATTTGGAGCAGGAATCAGCAGGTACTTTATCTAAGTCAGAGATTTGGCATTTTTTTGCAAACAAGTCTTTAGAATACCTTTTCAAAGCTAAAGCTTTCCTTGCTCGAATATGAGGGAATCCAAAGGATTGATTGAAGTAGCTAAGGTTTCTGCTATTCTACCGTGTAAGCAATGTACAGTTCGTAAGGTGCTATGTTAATTGCGTTTGGTTGATGAGATTCCGTTGGAGGATTTAGTGGAGGATGACGGGCGTTAGCCCATAGAGAGAGAGTCGCCTATAGCACTACAGGAAGACCAAGGTCTCGATCGACAGATCTAGTGGTCGGTCACCGTCAATATTGGATTCTACGGCCAATGCTGCTAAATTCAAAGAGCAATGAAACCATGTTCCTGGGGCCTTTTGAAACAAGGGGCTTGACTAATATAGAAATGCAAATCAGATAAAGATACCGCTGTTAGAATCCATTGGAGAAAGGCTTGCTCACTTCTTTATCTATGAGATGATCGTATTCTAATAATTTGAGAATAATGGGATTGGACCTTGCTTCGATCCCCTCTTGTTGAGACTCCAGAAAGTCGTTGACCCATAGCATAGATGTAATATCCGAAATTCAAGAATTTCATTGCCTTTACGTCGTAAAGAGAAGCATGTGCCTTCCACCTATCAGTAAAGGAAGTCAGTCTAAGCCCTAAGCCAAGATCTTCTTTTTGCCAGTCAACTCTTCTCTCTTAGAGAAGTCTCAAGCACTTCACCACTTCTTTTTGAAAAGAGAAAATCGGTGGCACTTATTTACAGAATAAAAAGAAAGCTTGAAAGTTCAGTTAGAGTTCTCCGTTAGGTTGACTCGATACTGGGTAAGGGCCTTTCGTTTCGCCTATTCGTTTAGCGGCCTTTACGGATGACATATAGTGAGTCTTGTCTTCGAACTTCTCAAACCTATTGGAATTGGACTTTTCTCTTAACGTCTAGACTACCTCTGCAAGAAAGGATCTGGTCAACCACCGTCACAGGGACGAAAAGCACGACAGACAATTGACCGGACCCACACACAGACTTTCATGGGCTGCCTACGTATCTCTCAAGAGAATCAGGTCGCCGTAGTTCATTTCGAATAGAATACAACTCTTTCTCAGAAGACAAATAAGATCAAGAAGGCCATCATCAAAGCAAAGAGCGCAATAGCCTCAGTTAAGGCAAAGCCCAAGATAGCATAGCCAAATAATTGTTTTGCTAATGATGGATTGCGTGCAACAGAATGAATTAATGAACTAAAAACATTACCAATACCGATAGCAGCTCCTGCTAAAGCGATTGTCGCTGCTCCTGCCCCTATTAATTTAGCCCCCTCCCCCTTTCAGGAAAACCATCTTTGCTTTCAAATTGTTGATGGTTTCCCAGTCGCGTTGCCGAAGCTTTTCGCGTATAATGAGTAGCTTCTCCAATGACTCTTCCCCAGTTTTAGTTCTAGGGTTGTCTAGGGCACGCGCCCCGCGGTTCACCCAATCTCCTGTTGGATCATGAGAAGACATCTCTATGGCGATATCCGCTTTGACCTCAAACCGGTCTTGCGCGTCAATTTCCGCCAAATAGATGTCGAAAGCGGAGGGATTTGGGTTGTGTGCCAAAAGCCTCCGCTTGATCGACAGAACGGAATCCCCTCCAATGACCTCCTCCTCGTGATACGGAAAGGGGGCCACATGAGATGGACCGGCTTCTGCTTCCCCGGGAGCTACAGGATTAGCTTGTTCTGCTGGGAGTGGCTGATTTACCGACGCACTACTCCCCCGGGAGTTCGCTTCTTGCTCAAACTGAGTCCACACGCCCCTGGGCGAAGAGGGTTCCTGCGACGTGCTTCCCAGTAATGAAGTCCAGCCCGGGGAACTGTTCTCGGAATTCGAAGAAACTGTCAAAACCAAGGAAGCTGCTAAAAAACTCAGAATGTCAACCCGTATTAGATAACTAAAGGTATAAATAAAAAAATGAAGCAAAATATAAAGAACGAAAGCACTCTTTCCTTTTTTCCTAAAAAGGAGAAAGTGGTACAGAAAAGATAAGCCAAAAAAAAGGAGAAAAAAAAGGGGGAGTAATGCCCTTACTTCTCCTAGAAAACGTCCGAAACAACCTGCTACAAAACTACCGAGCAGGGGTAAAAATACGATTAGTAGATACATAATTTCGCGTGTGATCAGACAACCAAAAATCTGACAATGACAGATCGGCATACCGAAAAAAAGAAGCGACTACTTTACTTAAGCAATTCTTGTTATTGTTATTCTTTCCTTAGTTGAAGTTGCCCTTCTCTGGCTTTCCCTTTAAGTGACAAGGGGGTGAGACTGACTTTCATTCATTATCGACGACGCAAAGGACAGATGTGCCTGCCGGTAGAAAGATAGAGATGGGAAGCATACACTGAAAAACGAATGTGAGCTCGGAAGGAGATGAACTACCGTTAGATTTGTATGTATGTACGAGACTCGTTAATGAAAGAGAGAAGAAGAGACCCCCCGGTAGAGTTAAGTTGTTAGGTTTAATTACGATATGGCTTGCTTTTTTGGAGGTAGAATTGAGTAGCAAGCTATCTGTTCTCGGAAACAAAAGTAGCTCGAGCCAAAGGCGACAGTGAGGCCCCTAGCAATGGGGGGAAAGAAGAGCGGGTATGTGGGCTTCTTTCACTTGACTTTTTTCTTTGCCTTTAACAGTTTCATAATATGATCTTTTCCTCAATTCAATGAATAAGCTAAAGAGAAGTTACAGAAGTACGGAAGTTACAGAGAAGTCAACCTTCTTTTGAACTATCTGCTCTATCTAATACTGAACTAGATGCCGCAAAAGCCCCAACTCTGGCTCAAGAAAAGAAGGCGTAAGGCTCTGACCAGAAGCATGGATCGGACCTTTCCGAAAATCAGATCCAAATCCATGCCGAATACAAGACAGAGGAATCCCCCTAAAGAAAAAGGCCAACATACATAATAGTGATAGATTAGATAAAGGAGAGAATGCCGCTGTTAGAACACTACAATATTTCTCTTTTTGGGGTTAATGTTCTCAATGGTGAATCGATCATTCGATATCCTTTTCCTTCTGCGGCGGAATGGAAGAAAAGTTATGAAACCTGCGATGGCTACTGAATAACCTCCTTTTACTTTCTCAATAATAAAGCCTTTGATCTTTGTATTCGTTCGCCCAATCTTGTTCAGTTCCATCCAAGCTCGGTTTTGTCTGAATCTTCGTGGAAGAAGAAGAAGCGGTTCACCAGCCACTACATCTGTAGATCCCACCAAATCATTAAACCTGGCGGCTGCTCGCTCTTTGATCAGTGATTCACCGGCCACTAGATCGATGAAGAATCTCTGCAAAATCCGCTCTTTGATCAGTGATTCACCGGCCACTAGATCCAGGAATCCCACCCTATTCTCAAACCTGGTGGCTCGGTTGATTGGCACCCCTGTAGGCTCATCTTGCATACAAATTCTGGGGGTCCCAAGTCCTGCATCCACCAAGAACATTTCTTCTCTGAAGCGTAAAACTTCAGATTGTAAGGCGTTTCCACTACATAAGAAAAAACTCGAATTAGATATTGGAAATAGGAGAAGGAGAAGGGCTAATACCCAATAGAAGAGTTCTCCCCGAATTTGGTGCCTAACCCGAAGATAGACGGCGTTTGCGGGATCTTGTAATTCCCTAAGAATACGTTGGAAGTCTTCTTTTGTGGCACCCACGCCGGGTTCTTTCCCATACAAGGCGAGGTCCTGGGCGATATCGTACCATGTCAAGCGGTCTTTTTCCTGGTTTTTGATGCACGATTCTAAAATAACCGCACACTTCAAACGAAGGTCATTCGTCGTATCGGAAGGGTGTTCCATGGGAAGATCCACCTCTTCCACCCAGTTGGGAATTCGTTGTGGAGGTGAAAGAGAATCCTCTGCCTCTTTGGTTGGGGCAGGGCGGAAACAAAGAAGCAAATTTTGCCACCAGCCTCCCCTTGACGTTTTTCCGCCTGACGGCACATTGCATAAATTCGCAGCTAACCCTGCTGCAGGTCTTTCTTGAAGAAAGCAAATTTCTCCCCTAAAATCAAGATTTTGGCTTAGGAAGAAAGGAGGTGCAAAAAAAAGAAAAGAAAGAAAAAAAAGTTGAGTATGTTTCCAACTATTGGAAGAAAATAGAAAGGAAAGACCGAGTAGGATCAAAGAAACTAGCAGACTGATCACTAAGGAGATATAAATAGGTGCAAATTCTGACATCACCACAGAAAACTTGGTTCTTTCTAATAAATTGAGAATAGATAGCCATATCCTCCTCAAAAATTGCATGATACTTGGTTTGGTTCATTCTTTGACTGCTCTGCTCCCCCCAAAAAAAAGAGAGACTGAATTTCCCTGTACGAGTAGTGAAGAAGTCTAGATTTCGTTGGTTGTTGACCAACGGAAAGCATGGGACTTTTGGTTTGGGCATAAAGAAAAGATTGGCTGCTTCTAAAGCTCTCTTTCTTCTCTTATGATATTTCTTGTTTGTCATTCGAAAGAGACGGGTCGCTGTATTAAAAGCTGCCTTATGCCTTTTTTTCCTTTAAGCCAGAGATGATAAAAGAGATATCTATTTTAGAGATGCATGTTATTTAGGGTTATGTGTTGTGTCATTACGATTAGTACATTTTCTTACCCTACCCTCACTCACATCGGATTCTGATCCTATTGATTCTAGTGCACTATCCTTAACACAGGTAAATCGGTCTTTCTATCATATTCATTCGGTTTCTTAACAGCGATAAGCGAAAGAAGTTAACAGCTGATATGCGACATCCTTAGATGACGAAAGCTCCCCTCTTATGGATGCCTTGCAAAATAATCTTGAATTCGATCAAAAGCCTCTTGGTGCTCCCACACAAATTCTTGTTCAGCACCATGTCGCTACCTGTTCCGATGTCCACGTCTGAGTGGTGAAGGGATCTCCTAATGTCCAGGCTCTCGTCCTGGGGTTGTCTGTCACTTGAATTAGGTTCCAGCGGCTTGCCATCCAGGAGACTTTCTGCTTTTTTGCCTACTCTGCTATAGGCTTGAGCCTCACATTCCTCTCGCTATCGGCTTTCGCTAACGTGAGCTCAGTCTCTTGCTTGTTCGTTCAGCCTTGGAGCACCGCTTGATTGATGAGAATGCCACCACCTTGCAACTAAGAGATGGGTAAAGTCATTATGTGAAGAGAGAGGGCTACTCTACCACGGAGTCTCTCACCCAAGAGTGGCATTAGTTGCCCCAAAGGAAGTTGCTGAAGTCCCTACTTCAGTTCTTAGGTGACCTAATTACCTACTTCTGCCGGCGCTAAAAGGGAGAGAGTCCTGAGAGTCGTTCCAAGGCCTGTGGATCCGGTCCCGGGTTCAACCATACTGCGAATTCTCAAATGTTGGGTAAAGAGGAGCGCCCCACGTCGCTCTCACCATCTTCTTTCAAAATTATTATCATAAGTAATGGAAATAGAAGTATTGAATGAATGTTCATCGGAATATGGACCAGGCCAAGATATCTACAGACCATCTTCGCCTTTCTTTCGATTGATAATTAGATATCCGTTGTGATTCAGTGTAGAATGGTTCAGCTGTATTTGTTACCTCCGAGCTGGCTCAAAGGCTTTCTTTGATCGCAGATGAATCAAGTCTGTTGGAATGGTATAGTCAATGAAATAATTGCATTAAGTTAAGTCGTGATGAAGTTATACCCCCTTTAAGAGGTAGGGATAGACGATACCCGAAGAAAAAGAAAAGAAAGACAAGACATGAAAAGAAAACTCCCTTGGGTCGTTAGCCTTTTTCAATCCCAGGGAAATCCCAACAAATGTTGGAACGGTATCCATCGCTTTTAAATCTTAGGGAAGACATTGCGCATTGAAATAGGTCTGATGATCACCCTAGGGACCCCCTGATCGGCTGTTAAAAGCCCCTACAATCGCCTCTGAGAATCAATCTGATATCTTGAAAATAAAGAGAATCCTATTAAAAAGGAATTCAATAGAAGATATGAATCAAGACTCATAATCAACTCGAAATAAAGAGATTCCTATGATTCCGCCCTTGGATAGAGGAGAGATGAAGGTTCCACCCTAGTTTAGAAATCAACGCTAGATTAGGGGGGCATTTGAATGTTGCCGGGACTCGTCGAATCCGCTTCGCCGTTTGCACGACTAAAAGCTTTAATATAACGACCGGCATGCTACGGAGCGTAGGAAAAGGGGCACGTACACTGATCCTCATGAGAGCAGATGGAGATTCTCGGACGGGGAAGCACTCAACATCAGACCAAGAACAAAGCCATCCCATGCCCTCCTCGTATAATCAATTCGTAGTCTCTATCAGAACAATCAGTGATCAAGAAAGGAATGGATGAGCTTTCGAAAAGAGAAATTCTTACTTTTCCTGATGATGTTTTGATCTATGCAAAAAGAAAGGGTATTTAAAGATCTAGCGTCTTGGTCAGAAAGAAGGGATTGGGAATGATAAATTCCCGTTTAGAAGTCGACGAACAGAGAAGTTTTTTTTTATACATAAATGGAAGAACTAAAGCCTCAAGAATTCAATACCCCTACTATCAGCAGCTAGTAGAGGTGCTAACTCAGTGGGTGGGGAAGCTAAAAAAGAGACGCCAGCCGAACTAACTTGAGCCATTGCCGCGAGACGATCAGCACATTTATTCCCTTCCCGCCATATATGACGGAGCTCCACTTGCTGAAAACCAGCCATAAGCCTCTTGCACTCCACAATAAGATTAGCATAGGCATGATCCAAGAAGTCCGAAAGTGAGTGAAGAAGAGTCACCACCAGATTAGCATCAACTTCAATAAGTAACTTCTGAAAACCCAGGTTCCGTGCTAATTTGAGACCCTCCAAGACCCCAACCAGCTCTGCTTGAACCACCGTGGTTCTGCCTATGTTAACCATTAGGATTCCTAGCAATTAAAAAAGACTTCCTTCTCCAGGCAGCTGCAATGTCCCTGCTCAGTTGAGAGGCATAAAGAAAAACCTGATGATGAGAGCTAAATGAACCCTCCAAGCACCGTCGGCACCTTGCTTTCCTTCGCCCCCTTCGCCTATCGGCTCACCTTCTTCGCCCCCAAAGTATCGAGGGAAACAACACATCCCACGGAAGGAACTCCATTAGTGACGCGGTCGTGTTTAAAGCAGTTATCCTTCGTCCATGCAGCGATAGTTGGCCCAAAGAACTGAGAATTTAGCCGAACACCTCCAACTTTACGCCAAACAAACAGAGCGAAAGGGCAAGAACGAAAGACATGGTCCACCGTCTCCAAAGAAGGAAGGATGGTAATTCCAATGAATGAATAGGGAGAGTCGGTGAATGAGCTGATAATTGAACAGGCGAGGGGGGGAGATTTAGACTATCTCGGGTGTTCATAATCTGAAGTAAAAGGATTCGAACCTTTGCATCTTCCCCATCTCCCCGTCTTAGACGACCAAAGCTGAGAAAACCAAAGATCATGGACCTTTCGACGAACTTTCTTCCAAGAGGCCTTTCGTTTCCTTCTCCGTTAGGCTTTGAAAGGTCTTGATTGTTTACGGGTAAAATGCTTATCTATTCGCTTTCCAGTATGCTTTCCAACCTTCTTTGTTGGATTCCTTATGTTGGAAGTGAATTTCATAGGCTCTTAAGTCTTGCCTGGTTTAATAAGTCAAGCAAGAAGACTGGATCAAGAAGAGGTTTTCAGACGACTGTGGGGATGCTCAATTTTCTACCTACATTACATCGTGACAAAGGTGTCCTAAAGAGTCAACACTGAGTTAGTTTGCACGAGCAAAGAGTTGTTAAGCGGCGGAAGAGTACGTTAAGCAGCTAAGCGGCGTTAGCTGTTAGTAAGGCGAAGAGGGAGATTCTTTTTTAGTAGTAGGCGTAGCAGCGAAGGGTACGAAGGAGGTTCTTAATATACTGAAATCCAGTCAATCAATAAAATCAAAGATCGCTCTTGGGAATAGAAAGCTGCTAGGACGAATGAAAGGTCTATTTCACCTACTAAAGGGGGTGAGCCTACAGGCGAAGGGGACGGGGGGTTATCCTCTCTTTCGCATTGGTTTCAAATTCCCTCTACTTTAAAGTGGTTGGACCAGATTGTTGATAAACTTTTGAAATGCTTGTCGTAAGACAAGTAAGTCAGTGCAGATAGGCGAGGGCTGTTACGGTCTACGATTTTTTGGTGTATATACTCTTTCAGGTGGTAGTTGTAGCAATCTTTCTTAGTGCACCCTTAGGCGAGTAAAGAGAGAATGTGTTTGGTAGCTGGACAGTTGGAGTTCATTCAGTAGGTGGGCCTGTAGCACGCATGCCAAGGATAGATAGCTGTCCCAGGGGTTAAAGCCATCTGCCAGTCAGCTAGCTGAAGTTAGAAAGTTCAAAAGTAGCAGCGACTTTTGCTAATACCGGCTTTTTCCTCAAATAAAGAAGTTAAAGAAAAGTGATTTGTTATCAATGTCAGCAAAGGAAGTTGGGAGAATGTTGATCTATTGGCAGGTCAATTCCCATCTTTGAACCTTCCTGTGGCAGCTATGGACCGTGTGGTGTCCATTATGAACAAGGTTAGGTTTCACCGATGAATTAATGCCTGTTTCTTAAATAGACTCATCTCTGATTTGAATGTCCGGAGTTGACGAACAGTACGAAGTATGTAAGGAGATGATCATTTTAGTGAATTATATGAGTATCGATTCTTTTCTTCTAGTGAATTTTTTTTTTTTTAACTGTTAGCTGCTTCTTGCTCGCCTTCATTTGAGCATCTATATTGGGGCCCCCATTCCATTGTTCATGGCGAACAGCTAAGGGAGGCTAATAATAGGTACACCGATAGGCGAAGATGTAAGCAAAGCGAAGAAGAGGGTCTTTATTCCCACGGTAAGCGACCAGGCTCCGAACTAGGCCCTTGGCTCAAGGCACGAAGGGACAAAGGTTTGGCATTCATACCGACCCGAGCTACTTTAAGAAATGGTTTCGAAGAGCCTGCAAGCAAGTCATTCATACTACAGGAGCAGATTAAATTGGTTGCTAGTCAATTTCCACTCGAAGAGTTCTAAATCGACTCAATTGAAGAAAACCCAGATTTTAGGTCAGCTCTAAATCGAATTCTAAATCGACTCAATTCCGGTGCCATAGAGAATTGCCGTTCCAGCCCCCTGCGGGCCGTACATAATCACGATCCACATTATTATCTCCTTACTCTCCGGCATTCCTCCCTTTGGGTGCAGCTCTCCCAGTGGGTCAACCCTTCGGCTCAGCTCGTTAGACTCCTCAAAGCCTTACTATTAGATAGACACCGAAAGTCGGATCTCACTGTTTTCCCTTCGAGTGAGAAGTGCGGACTTGCCATGGATACGAGAAGGCACTTTTCCATATTAGCAAGCGATATCGTACGTTTTGGCGGTCCTATCGCTGATTGAAAACCCAATCGGCCCTTTTCTTAAAAGTGAAAAGGACTTTGATAAATCAAATCCCTAAACTCTGCATAAGCATGTCACACTACACCTTACCAATCCTACTTCTAAGAATAGGTTTGCATGTACTTAATAATATCCGTTTTAGCTGTGCCAACAAAAGCTCCTCTGGTTTCTTTCTTCCAGTCTTTTTCTGAAACTAAAGCTGTCAGCGTGGCCTTACGTAATGCTCTCATAGTCAAGGCAGAGACCCGTATCGTGCCGTTCGCCTAACTCGTTCTTTCGATTCCACCATTCACTTCTTCCATGACGTTCTTAGCTTGGTCTTTGTTGATGCACTAGGAAAGAAAGAATTAGGGAGAGAGCCTACCGACGTCGTAGAGGTATTCGATATGTACTCACCGGTATTTGCATTTCTGAAACTATGGAGAAGGACGTTATATGGATCTTATTTCTTGTTGATAGTCTGATTCTTTCTCTTCTTCAAATTAGAATCAGTTCTTCATAAGAGTTTTCGGGAATTTATTAGTAAGTCGAACTCTTATTTATATGCATACTTTTGCTCGTTATACTACTCGCTCTACAACGAATAAACTACTCTACCAGAGAAGCTCCATAGCTGACTTTATTAGCTGACGACTTTATATCCGCGGGCGAACAAGCAAATGCCGATAGGCGAAGAGGTGAGCTGCTACGCAGCGAACGGGCGAAAGATACCGCTTTACCGATAGACGAAGAAGAAGGGGAATCAAG